GATATTACTAAAAGGGGTAGAGTTTTTGGAACAATAATTGGTATTTTTATTACATTAGCTAAAACTTATTTGTTCTTGTTCATTCCTATCGCAACAAGATGGACTCTACCGCGGCTGAGAATGGATCAATTATTAAATCTTGGATGGAAATTTCTTTTACCTATATCTCTAGGTAATCTATTATTAACAACTTCTTCCCAACTTCTTTCACTGTAAAAAAAAGACTTCGATATTCACGACTTGTCTCAAACAAGAGAAAGAAACAAGTATCTTATTTTTGATAGATATTCACGATATGTTTCCTATGGTAACTGAGTTTATGAATTATGGCCAACAAACAGTACGAGCCGCAAGGTATATTGGTCAAGGTTTCATGATTACCTTATCACACGCGAATCGTTTACCTGTAACTATTCAATACCCCTACGAAAAATTGATCACATCCGAGCGTTTCCGCGGCCGAATCCACTTTGAATTTGATAAATGCATTGCTTGTGAAGTATGTGTTCGTGTATGTCCTATAGATCTGCCCGTTGTTGATTGGGAATTGGAAACTGATATTAGAAAGAAACGATTGCTTAATTACAGTATTGATTTCGGAATATGTATTTTTTGTGGTAATTGCGTTGAGTATTGTCCAACAAATTGTTTATCAATGACTGAAGAATATGAACTTTCTACTTATGATCGTCACGAATTGAATTATAATCAAATTGCTTTGGGTCGGTTACCAATGTCAATAATTGACGATTACACAATTCGAACAATTTTAAATTTGCCTGAAATAAAAAATTAAGAACTCATTTTGATCTAAAAGAATGAAGGTTTTTTTTTGGTGAGTAACTACAAGTATATTCATAATTATATTGATTAGAATTCTGTTTTAATTTATATTAATATGAAAAATAGATTTCAGTCTATATTTATTATTTGAAAATTGATGATTTGAAAATATATAGATTCAAATTACTCCTTCGAGAGATTAGGCCAATAACTACATCTACATCAATCCATATCCATGAAAATGGAATTTTTCAAATTGAATAATTAAGAACTATTATAAAATATAATAAAAGTGTAGTTACTTCTTTTTTCCTGACTGGTTCAATAAAGTTATGCAAGATTTTGATTTATTTATCTCTTATATATAATGGATTTACCTGGACTAATACATGATTTTCTTTTAGTCTTTCTGGGATTGGGTCTTATATTAGGGGGTCTGGGAGTAGTATTACTTGCCAATCCCATTTATTCTGCCTTTTCGTTGGGATTTGTTTTTGTTTGTATATCGTTATTCTATATTCTATCGAATTCCCATTTTGTAGCTGCTGCGCAGCTCCTTATTTACGTAGGAGCCATAAATGTTTTAATCATTTTTGCTGTGATGTTCATAAATGGTTCAGAATATTCCAAAGATTTCCGTCTTTGGACCGTGGGAGATGGAGTAACTTCCGTGGTCTGTACAAGTCTTTTTGTTTCACTAATTACTACTATTCCAGATACGTCATGGTACGGGATTATTTGGACTACAAAAGCAAACCAGATTGTAGAGCAAGATCTGATAAGTAATAGTCAACAAATTGGGATTCATTTATCAACAGATTTTTTTCTTCCGTTTGAATTTATTTCAATAATTCTTTTAGTTGCGTTAATCGGCGCAATTGCTGTAGCTCGTCAATAATAACTCTTTATAACTGGAAAAACCTTGTTATGAGCTATCACATGTATTTCCTTTTTTCTATTTGACTTTATATATAAAATAGAAATCTTTTATTAGTTCAATCTATTCCCAATATATTACTTTATTGCATTACTCGTTATATTCTAGTCAATCCAATTGGTTAAATTGTTGTTCATATTGAAATGAATCGAGATTTATAAGGAGTTGGTTAATGATGCTCGAACATGTACTTGTTTTGAGTGCCTATTTATTTTCTGTTGGTCTATATGGATTGATTACAAGTCGAAATATGGTTAGGGCTCTTATGTGTCTTGAACTTATATTAAATGCGGTTAATCTCAATTTTGTAACATTTTCTGATTTTTTTGATAGTCGTCAATTAAAAGGATCCATTTTTTCTATTTTTGTTATAGCTATTGCAGCTGCTGAAGCCGCTATTGGACTCGCTATTGTTTCATCAATTTATCGTAACAGAAAATCAACTCGTATAAATCAATCAAATTTATTGAATAAGTAATATTATAATATAAATTATCATTATCATTTTCATAAATTAATTTAAATTAACATGTCTGCCATGTAAGATATGATCATGTTATCACAAAGATAAGAAATCAAAGTATTTTGGCACTATCAATCCAGAAATAGAGAAAAAACTCGGGGAACTCATCGATTCATCTAGTACTAGTATTTAAATATATAATTCATTTATCAATTTACTAGATTGAAACTTTATCACGTTCAAAAAAAGATAGACCCAATGTCGCATTCAGTAAAGATTTATGATACATGTATCGGGTGTACTCAATGTGTCCGAGC